AAGTGAAAAATATTGGAATTTTTAGTGCCTAAAATTTTTATTAATTTTTTCTCTGTGAAAAAAGGTTATTAAAATTTTGTTAAAAATGAAAAAAATTAAGTGTGCATATATATATATGCGATAGTTGACTCATATCACAACTTGTTAACTGGCACGTTCTCGAACCTGTCTTGTGTTTCGGGGTTTGGCAAGAATAGCAGGATTTGCAGGGCGTAGGGGGTAAGGGGGTTTGTCGCGCAAAAGCCGGGGCCATCACTATCATAAAATGTTGAAGAAAGGACGATTATGTATGCACCTGAATTATAAGTTAGTGCGTCTTAAGTTATGTCTTCCAAGAATGGGTTTATATTATCACATACAAGGAAAATGTACCACCTTATTTACCATTTGAATTTGCACTGTGAGATGTAAGTTGAAAGGAGACCAAATAGAGAAACCCCATGCATATAAAAGAATGCTAGGCATGGGGGGTAATGAAATGTATGTTTAACACTACTGGCTAATCAGATGCCGCTTACCACTCACTAATAGGGCTCTTAAAGCGATGTACATGAAGTAGGAATCAGATGCCAGTAATAATTAATATATAACAACCCTTATTTAAAAATGTCCTTGATCTTATCATTCATAATTATTACATTTATAAATTGTTGTGAGTCTTATTAATGAATGATCTTCTTGATCATTAGTACTTGCTTTATGGTTAAAATAGTGAAATGGTGATAATACATAGTATGTCTTTAACGCATACATTATATGTACTAATACATGCATCGCATGTGCATATAATGTTTAAACACAATTATGTGTGTCAGAGCATGGTACATGTTTTCAAGCATCTAAGTATCAGCCACACTTAGTGTACCTATACATTATAGGTCGCAGAAAATAGTTTAGTTTAGAATCCTGGCTTTGGGAGTCAGGGGTGTGAGTTGAAATCTTTCTTTTCTGGTTGCGGTGTGGCCTTAGGGGGGAATTTAACCTCCGATCCTCGGATTACAAGACCGATGCTTTGAACTAAGCTACTAAGGCAGTCCCGATCTAGTGTTTTGTTTTCTAGTCATCCTGCTAGGGGGAATAGGATTAAGAATAGTGAGAAGTATAGTACGGATGCAACTTGCCCGATGATGATGAAGGGGTGTTCTACTGGCATACCTCCGATTCATGTAAGGATAACCATGTCTGCTACAAGGGCTCAAAAAAGGAATTGGGTGAGTGGGCGGAATATTATCCCTCGTTGTTTTGAGGTGTGGAGGAGTGGTACTACTAGTAGGATTAGAATTGAGAATAGTAGTGCAAGGACTCCCCCTAGCTTGTTTGGAATTGAACGTAGGATTGCGTAAGCAAATAGGAAGTATCACTCTGGTTTAATATGTGGTGGTGTAACCAGTGGGTTGGCTGGGGTGAAGTTTTCTGGGTCTCCTAGGAGGTTGGGGGAGAATGATGCTAGGAGTGCTAGGGCTAATAATATAGCTAAAAATCCTAGGAGGTCTTTATATGAAAAGTATGGGTGGAAAGAAATTTTGTCTGTATTTGAGTTAAGGCCAAATGGGTTGTTTGATCCTGTTTCGTGTAAGAAAAGTAAGTGGAGAATTACTATGGCTACAACGACAAATGGTAGGAGGAAGTGGAATGCGAAGAACCGTGTGAGTGTTGCGTTGTCTACTGAGAACCCTCCTCAAATTCATTGTACTAGTATGTCCCCTACATATGGAACTGCGGATAATAGGTTTGTAATTACTGTGGCGCCTCAAAATGATATTTGCCCTCATGGGAGTACGTAGCCCACAAATGCTGTTATTATAACTAACAGGAACAGGACTACTCCGATGTTTCAAGTTTCCTTGTTTAGGTATGAGCCGTAGTATAGGCCTCGGGCAATGTGAATATAGAGGCAGATAAAGAAGAATGATGCTCCGTTGGCATGTATGTTTCGGATCAGTCATCCATAATTTACGTCTCGGCAGATGTGGACTACTGATGAAAAAGCAGTTGAAATATCTGATGTGTAGTGTATGGCTAGAAATAGTCCTGTTAGGATTTGTGTAATTAAGCATAGTCCTAATAGTGATCCAAAGTTTCATCATACTGAGATATTGGCTGGTGTTGGTAGGTCAATTAGTGCGTCGTTGACAATCTTGGTTAGGGGGTGTGTTTTGCGTAGGCTTGCCATTAAAAATATGTTCTTGTAGTAAAATAATTACAGTGGTTCTTCAAGCCATTAATCTTGGTTAGAGTCCGAGCAGGAATTATGATATACTCAATGTCTTTATTACTAGTAGTTTTAGTTGTGGGTCTTGTTGCGGTTGCTTCAAATCCAACTCCTTATTTTGCGGCTGTTGGTCTAGTAGTTACAGCTGGTGTGGGGTGTGGGGTTTTAGTTTATTGTGGGGGCTCCTTTCTGTCTTTAGTTCTTTTTTTAATTTACCTTGGGGGCATGCTCGTAGTGTTTGCTTACTCAGCGGCTTTAGCTGCAGAGCCTTTTCCTGAGGCCTGGGGTGGTCGTTCCGTTGCAGAGTATGTTTTGGTATATTTGTTTGGGGTGGGTTTGGTAGCCGGGTTTTTTTGAGGTGGGTGGTATGATGGTTATTGGGTAGTTGTCGATGGTCTAAAAGAGTTTTCTGTATTGCGTAATGATGTAAGTGGTGTAGCTGTTGTCTATTCTTTTGGTGGTGGTATGTTGGTGATTTGTGCCTGGATGTTGCTTTTAACGTTGTTTGTTGTGCTAGAGTTAACCCGTGGTTTAGATCGTGGCAGCTTACGGTCAGTTTAAAGGATGATGGAGTATGTTAGAATTAATGCTGTTAGGGAAATGGAGAAGATAGTTAGGTATGTTTTAATTTTTGCCTGTTGAGCGTCGCTTAGGTATGTGGTGGTTTCAGTGAGTGTTCATAATATCTTTTCTACTCATAGGACCTGTCATGCTTTGTCTAGTGTTGTGCCGATTGTGTGGCCTAAAGTCAGTTTTAGTTTTGGGAAGAGTCGGTGAATTAGTGCAGGGCAGTATCCTAGTATATTGAATGAATAGAATAGCACCGCTATTGGTGTGCTTATTATTTGCTCTTCGTTTAATGAGGAGATTCACTTTGCTGTGAGGAAGCCAATGATAATTACTGCGACGGCTGTTAGTTTAAGGTACATAGGCATTGTTAGTGTTGGTGTTTTTTCGGGGAGTATGTTGTGTCAGATTACAAATCCTATGAAGATGCTTCCTCAGGCAAGTCGTTTAATAGGCTTAAGTACTGTTATTGCGTCCTCGGTTGGTATGACTTTGGGGTTAATTAATCCTGGTCCTAGGGTTACATGGTATATTAGTCGGTAGCTATAGGCTGCGGTGAATGATGCGGCGATAAGTGTGAGGATAATGGTGAGGATGCTTAGTTTGGATGTGACTAGGGATTCAAGGATGGCGTCTTTTGAGTAGAAGCCGGCTAGGAAGGGAATTCCTGATAGTGCTATATTGCCGATTAGTAGGTATGTTGTGGTGGTTGGTATTAGTGTTATTAGATTTCCTATTTTTCGGATGTCTTGTTCGTCTTTTAGCTTGTGGATGATTATACCTGAGCATAAGAACAGCATAGCTTTAAAAAAGGCGTGGGTACAGATATGGAAAAATGCTAGTTGAGGTTGGTTTAGTCCGATTGCTATTATTATAAGTCCTAGTTGGCTTGATGTTGAGAAGGCTACGATTTTTTTGATGTCATTTTGAGTTAGGGCGCAGGCAGCTGAGAATAGAGTTGTTGCTAGGCCAAGGTACAGGCATGCTGTTAGTGCTGTATTATTATTTTGTATCAGGGGGTGAAGGCGAACTAGTAGGAAGATTCCAGCAACAACCATAGTGCTGGAGTGAAGTAGGGCAGATACGGGTGTTGGGCCTTCTATAGCTGCTGGGAGTCAGGGGTGGAGTGTAAATTGGGCTGACTTTCCTATGGCTGCTAAAATAATTCCTGCCAATGGGATTATTGAGTTGTGTATTTCTGACTCTGTAAGGATTTCTTGAATATTTCATGTATTTATTTGTGTGGCAAACCATGCGATGGCTATGATAAATCCAATGTCTCCTACTCGGTTATAGATGATGGCTTGAAGGGCCGATGTGTTAGCATCTGCTCGTCCAGATCATCACCCGATTAAGAGGAATGATATAATTCCCACCCCCTCTCAGCCAATAAATAATTGGAATATGTTGTTAGCTGTGACTAGGGTAATTATGGCTACAAGAAATAGGAGGAGGTATTTAAAGAATCGGTCTTTGTCTGGGTCTGCGTGTATATATCATAGTGCAAATTCTAGAATTGACCAGGCAACGAATAATGCAACTGGTGTGAAGATAAGAGAGTAGTGGTCAAAGTTAAAGCCTACGAAAATGTCAAGTGTAAAAATACTTGTCCAATATCAGCTGGTGGAGATATTTTCCACTCCTTGATTAATAAAGATTATAAGTGCGGTGAGGCTGATGTAAAATGAGTGGCTTGTGGCGGTTTTGATGTCTATGGCTAGTTGGTTTGGCTTCTTTAGTTTGGGGCTAAGTGTTTTCAGTAGCGGGTAAATTAAAGTTGTGATTGATAAGAGTATGAGCGATGTTAATATGTATGTCATAACTTCCACTTGGATTTGCACCAAGAATTTTTGGTTCCTAAGACCAGTGGATACACTATTATCCTTTGGAAGTGGCGAGGAAGCCGTGGAGTTTAACCATGGTTTATAAGTATTAGCAGAACTTATTATTTTCTTTCTTTCTCGGTAAGATAGGAGGTTTTAACTCCTATTGTTAGAGTCACGATCTAAAGTTTTGGTTAAACTAAACTTACTAATAACATCAGCCCAGTAGGAGTTCTGGTTTTGCTACTAGCAGGATGATAGGGGTTAGGTGGAGGGCTATTAATAGATGTTCTCGGGTGTGGTAGGGTGGCAGGTTCTTAATGTGGTTTGGTGCTTGACCTCGTTGTGTTATTAGGAATATGTATAGGGAGTAGCTTGCTGTAATTAGTGTTCCCATTCCTGTAAGTGCAATGGTTCATGGGGATCAGTTAAATATTGTTGTGATAATTGTTAATTCTCCTACTAGGTTTGGCAGGGGCGGGAGTGCTAGGTTAGCTAGGTTGGCAATGAATCATCATATTGCTGCAAGTGGGAAGATTATTTGTAGCCCTCGAACTAGAATTATGGTTCGGCTGTGAACTCGTTCATATGTTGTATTAGCTAGGCAGAATAGTATTGAGGATGTCAACCCGTGGGCAATTATAAGGGCGATTGCCCCTGAGAACCCCCATGTGGTTTGGATTATGATTCCTCCTGCTACTAAGCCCATGTGGCTTACAGATGAGTAAGCAATTAAAGATTTGAGGTCTGTTTGCCGTAGGCAGATTGACCCAGTTATAATGATTCCTCATAGGGCTAAGATGATAAATGGGTATGTTAGTTCTTTATTAAATGCGTCTAGTACGATTATTATCCGTATTATGCCATAACCTCCTAGCTTCAGCAGAATTGCTGCTAGTACTATAGACCCCGCTACTGGGGCTTCAACATGTGCTTTTGGTAATCACAGGTGTACTCCATAGAGTGGTATTTTTACTAGGAATGCGATTAGGCAGCCGGCTCATCAAATTTTATGGCCTCAGGAGTCTAGTGCAATTGGTTGTGTGTATTGAAGAATTAGTATGGATAGTGTTCCTGTGGTTTGTTGGAGGAGTAGTAGTGCGATTAGGAGAGGTAGGGAGCCTGCAAGTGTATAAAATAAAAAGTAGATTCCTGCGTTTAGGCGTTCAGCCTGGTTTCCTCATCGGGTAATAATAACTAAGGTTGGAATTAATGTGGCTTCAAATATAATGTAAAATATGATGATTTCTGTGGCACCGAATGCTATAATTAGGAAGGTTTGAAGGGATGCAAGTAATGAGATATATAGGCGTTGGCGGTTGATTGGTTCCGGGTTAATATGGTTTTGACTGGCTAGAATTATTAATGGGAGTAGTCAACATGTTAATGTTAGGAAGGGGGTTGATAATGGGTCTGTAGCCATGTACGTGTTGGAGGTGGCCCACCCTGTTTCTGATGCTCATTTTAATCATGTTAGGCTGACTAAAGCAATTAGGGAGCTGTGTATTGTTGTAGTTGTTCAAAGAAGTTTTGCGGGGGTAAGTCAAATTGTGGGGAATAGTATAATGGTTGGGATTAGTACTTTTAGCATTGTAGGAGGTTAAGGTTTTGTAGGTGGTCTGTTCCATGGGTTCGGGCAGTGGCTACTAGTAGTGCAAGTCCCGTGCTTGCTTCACAGGCTGAGAAGGCCAGTAGTAGTATGGGGGTGGAGGAAAAACCTGTTGATTCAAATTGGAGTGCCCATAGGGCTAGCGCAATGAATAAAGATAGTATTATTCCTTCTAAACATAAAAGTGCTGAGAGCAAGTGTATGCGGTTGAATGCTAATCCTATTAGTCCTAGGGTAAATGCAGACGTGAAGCTAAAATGTACTGGTGTCATAAGGGGGCCGTGGGGTTTAACCACGATTTTCTGAGCCGAAATCAGAGGTCTTATTTTAGACTAGCCCCCTATTCTGCCCATTCTAGGCCTCCTTGGGCTCACTCATAAATTAGTCCCAGGGTAAGTAGAATTAGGATTGTTGTGGCCCAGAAGAGTGTTTCGGTTGGATTGTAGAGTTGGTCTCCTCATGGGAGGGGGAGGAGTAGGGCGATTTCTAGGTCAAATAGGAGGAATAGGATTGCTACTAGGAAAAATTGCAGTGAAAATGGAAGTCGGGCGGAACCTAGCGGGTCAAATCCGCATTCATAGGGTGATAGTTTTTCTGTGTCAGGGTCTATTTGGGGAAGTCAGAATGAGATGAGTGCCAGGATTGATGGTACAATTAGTGTAATTACAATAACAGTTATGATAAGGTTCATTATCTTTCCCCGGAGTTTAACCTGGATCGAGTGATTGGAAGTCACTTATAATGAGTTTATACTAAAAAGATTATGAGCCTCATCAATAGATAGATACATATAGGAATAGTCAGACTACATCTACAAAGTGTCAATATCATGCTGCGGCTTCAAAACCGAAGTGATGTTCTGATGTAAAGTGGTATTGGATTTGACGTAGGAAGCACACAGCCAGGAAGGTCGATCCAATGATGACATGTAGTCCGTGGAATCCTGTAGCTACAAAGAATGTTGACCCGTATACACCATCTGCAATAGTGAATGGTGCTTCATAGTATTCTATTGCTTGAAGGGCTGTGAAGTATAATCCCAGGAGGATTGTTAGTGCGAGAGATTGACTAGCTTGTTTTCGCCCCCCTTCTATAATGCTATGGTGGGCTCATGTTACTGTTACCCCAGATGCTAGAAGGACAGCTGTATTAAGTAGGGGGACTTCAAATGGGTCTAAGGTGATGACCCCTGTCGGTGGCCAGCATCCTCCTAGCTCGGGCGTGGGGGCTAGGCTTGAGTGATAAAAGGCTCAAAAAAAGCCCAGGAAAAAGAATACTTCGGATGTAATAAAGAGAATTATCCCATATCGGAGTCCTTTTTGTACGGGTGGTGTGTGGTGGCCTTGAAATGTTCCCTCTCGGATAATGTCTCGTCATCATTGAATCATGGTAAGGATTAGTAGGGTTAGTCCAAGGACAATGAGTGTTATTGAGTGAAAGTGGAACCAGATTGCTAGGCCAGATGTCATTAGTAGGGCGCCGACAGCTCCTGTTAGAGGTCATGGGCTTGGGTCAACTATGTGGTATGCGTGTGCTTGGTGGGCCATTAGGTGTTTTCTTGAAGGTATAGGCTTAATAGCAGAATGAAAACGTAGGCTTGAATTATAGCTACTGCGACCTCTAGGAGTGTGAGTATGACGAGAATTGTAGTGGTCAGAAATGCTACTGTTGGCATTATAGGTAGTAAGACAAGTACGGCTATTGAGATAAGTTGAATAAGTAGGTGGCCTGCGGTTAGATTGGCTGTAAGTCGAACACCCAGGGCTAGTGGCCGGATAAATAAGCTAATTGTTTCAATAATTACTAGAACTGGAATTAGGAGGGTTGGTGTTCCTTCTGGTAGAAGATGACCTAAAGAAGATGTTGGTTGATTTAGCATGCCAATAATTACAGTGGCAAGTCATAGTGGTACTGCAAATCCCATGTTTATTGATAGTTGCGTTGTGGGTGTAAAAGTGTATGGGAGTAATCCAAGTAGATTTATTGAGATAAGGTATAGTATTAATGAGGTGAATAGAAGGGCTCATTTGTGTCCGCCAATGTTTAGTGGGGCTATTAGTTGGCCGGCGAACTTGTTAATTAATCATGACTGAGTTGTAAAGAATCGGTTGTTGTTAAATCGGGGGAATGAGTTTGGGAAGAGTAGCGGTACTAATAGTGCAATGAAGACTAGTGAGATACCAATGAGTTTAGGGCTTGCAAATTGATCGAAGAGGCTAATTATCATAGTCAGATTCAATTAAGGTTTTGGTATTTTTTAACGTCTAGTAAGATAAACTCATTCGGCTGAATGTGGTCTATAACTTTAGTTGGGGTAACGGTGAGAAGAACGATTCACGAAAAGACTAGGATTGTAAACCATGGAAGTGGGTTCAATTGGGGCATGTTCACTAAAGGTGGTCGTTAATCACCAGGGTTTGGCTTAAAAGGCCAATGCTTATTCGATTTTTAGCTTTTTAGTGAGGCGTCCTCTAGCATTAATGAAGATCATTTTTCAAAATTTTCTAGGGGTACTGCTTCAACTACAATTGGTATAAAGCTGTGGTTGGCCCCGCAGATCTCAGAGCACTGCCCATAAAATATACCAGGTCGTGAAACAATAAAGGTAGTCTGATTAAGTCGTCCCGGCACCGCGTCTATTTTAACACCTAGTGATGGGACTGCTCAAGAGTGGAGGACATCCTCGGCAGATACTAAAATGCGGATTGGGGACTCTTTGGGAATTACCATTCGGTGGTCAGTCTCTAATAGTCGGAATTCCCCCGGTGTTAAGTCTTTGGTGGGTACCATATATGAATTGAACCCTAGGTTCTCATAGTCTGTATACTCATAACTTCAGTATCATTGATGCCCCATGGCTTTTACTGTTACGTGTGGGTCATTGATTTCGTCTATAAGGTATAAAATTCGGAGGGATGGAAGGGCGATTAAAATTAGAATAATGGCTGGTAGGACTGTTCATACAATTTCGATTTCTTGGGAGTCCAGGATGAATTTATTAGTTAGTTTGGTTGATACTATCGCAACAATAATGTAAAGTACTAAGGTGCTAATTAAAAATACAATTATTAGGGCATGGTCATGAAAGCCGATAAGCTCTTCTATAGCAGGTGATGCTGCATCTTGGAATCCTAGTTGGGTGGGGTGTGCCATAATTTGGAGATATATGGGGGTTTAACCCATAATTCTACCTTGACAAGGTGGTGTAATTTATTTTACTAATATCTCTAAGAAAGTGACAGAGTGGTTATGTGACTGGCTTGAAACCAGTATATGGGGGTTCAATTCCCTCCTTTCTCGTTAGTTTGGCTGGGTTATAACAAATGCTGGTTCTTCAAATGTGTGGTATGGTGGAGGGCACCCATGAAGTCACTCTGCATTTGTTGAGGCTAGTTCAATAGATAATACTTCTCGTTTGGCGGCGAAGGCTTCTCAGATAATAAATAGGAATATGATTACTGCTACTAGAGAAATCAGCGACCCAATTGATGATACTGTATTTCACAGGGCGTAGGCATCTGGGTAGTCAGAGTATCGTCGTGGTATACCTGCTAGTCCGAGGAAGTGTTGGGGGAAGAATGTAAGATTTACACCAATAAACATTACTCCGAAATGGATCTTTGTTCAGGCGCTGTTTAGGGTGTAGCCCGTAAATAGTGGAAATCAGTGGACAAAGCCTGCCATGATGGCGAATACGGCACCCATTGATAATACGTAGTGGAAGTGTGCAACGACATAATAAGTGTCATGAAGTACAATATCTAGTGAGGAGTTGGCTAAAATAATCCCTGTTAGTCCGCCTACTGTGAACAGGAAAATAAACCCTAGTGCTCATAGTATTGGTGTTTCTCATTTAATAGAACCTCCGTGAAGCGTGGCTAGTCAGCTGAATACTTTTACACCTGTTGGGATGGCGATAATTATTGTTGCGGATGTAAAGTATGCTCGGGTGTCTACGTCTATACCAACGGTGAATATGTGGTGGGCTCATACGATAAACCCTAGAAGTCCAATGGCCATCATGGCTCAGACTATACCCATGTACCCGAATGGTTCTTTTTTTCCTGCATAGTAAGCTACAACGTGGGAAATGATCCCGAACCCAGGTAAAATAAGAATATAAACTTCTGGGTGACCAAAGAATCAAAATAGATGTTGATATAGAATTGGGTCTCCACCGCCGGCTGGGTCGAAGAATGTAGTATTAAGGTTTCGGTCTGTAAGAAGTATTGTGATCCCAGCGGCTAATACAGGTAGTGATAAGAGTAGCAGGACAGCTGTAACTAGTACTGCTCATACAAACAGAGGGGTTTGGTACTGAGTGATGGCTGGGGGTTTTATATTAATAATTGTTGTAATAAAATTAATAGCCCCTAAAATTGATGACACACCTGCCAAATGGAGTGAAAAAATTGTTAGGTCTACTGATGCTCCTGCGTGGGCAAGGTTGCCTGCGAGTGGCGGGTACACTGTTCATCCTGTTCCGGCCCCGGCCTCAACACCAGAAGAGGCTAATAGCAGGAGAAATGATGGTGGAAGAAGTCAGAAGCTTATATTGTTTATTCGTGGGAATGCTATGTCTGGTGCTCCGATTATTAGTGGGACCAATCAGTTTCCAAACCCTCCGATCAGTATTGGCATAACTATAAAGAAAATCATTACGAAGGCATGGGCAGTTACAATTACATTATAGATTTGATCGTCCCCTAAAAGTGACCCTGGTTGGCTGAGTTCAGCACGAATGAGAAGACTAAGGGCGGTTCCAACTATTCCGGCTCAGGCACCAAATACGAGATAAAGGGTGCCAATGTCTTTGTGATTAGTAGAGAAGAGTCAACGCGTGATTATCACAGGTAGAGTGGCTGAGTGTTAGGCGGCGGTTTGTAGCACCGTGTACAGAGGTTCGAGTCCTTTTTCTATTAAGGCCTTGTGGTGTAACTACACATTAGATTGCAAATCTAGGGTCGCAGATTAGAAGTCTGCCGGGGCTTTTCCCGCCTTTAGGGACTCGGCAGGCGGGAAAAGTAGGTGGATGCTCGCTGGTTTGAGCGCTTAGCTGTTAACTAAGAGTTTGTAGGATCGAGGCCTTCCCATCTAGAAGGGGCCTTAGTTTAATTAAAATGTTTGATTTGCACTTAGAAGATGCGGAGTAATATCTGTAGGTCCTATTTCGGGGGCTAGAAGGTTTTCACTTCTCTTTAGAGCTTTGAAGGCTCTTGGTTTGCATGTCTATCCTAAGCCCCCAGGTGGCTAGTGCTAGGATGGTTGGGGTTAGTGGCAGGAGTCCTAAGGTGATAGTAATTGCTAATGTTAGGGGCAGGAGGCTTATGGTTGTCTTAGTTCGTCAGGGGGTGGTTGCGTTAGTTGTGTTGGGGTTAATGGTTAGTGTTGCTGTGTAGCATAGTCGTAGATAGAAGTATAGGCTTAGTAGGGCGGTTAAAACTATAATTGTGGCTGTAAGAGGGAGGTCCTGCTTTGTTAGTTCTTGAATGATGAGTCATTTTGGTGCGAAACCAGTTATTGGGGGGAGGCCGCCTAGTGACAATAGGAGTAGGGGGGTGATTGCTGTTAGAGTTGGGTTTTTTGATCAGGCTGTTGAGAGTATATTGATTTTTGTTGTGTTTAGTGTTTTTAGGGTGAGGAATGCTGCAGATGTCATAAAGATATAGGTGATTAGGGCGATGGTGGTGAGCTGTGGGGCGTAGTGGATGATGATTACTATTCACCCTATGTGGGCGATTGATGAGTAGGCCAGGATTTTTCGTAGTTGGGTTTGGTTTAGGCCTCCCCATCCCCCGACCAGTGTTGATGAAATGCCTAGTAGTGTTAGGAGGGTTGGGTTGGTGTTTTGGGCTACTTGGATAATTAGGGCGAATGGAGCTAGTTTTTGTCATGTGGATAGGATTAGTCCTGTTAATAGGTCTAATCCTTGTAAAACTTCTGGTAGTCAGAAGTGTGCTGGTGCTAGTCCAATTTTTAGTGCTAGTGCAGAAATAATTATTATATTGGTAGTTGGGTTAGATACGTTATTAATATTTCATTCCCCCATGATTCAGGCATTTGTAGTACTCGCAAATAAGATTATTGCTGCTGCCGTGGCCTGGATAAGGAAATACTTTGTGGTCGCTTCTACTGCCCGTGGGTGGTGCTGTTGGGCTATCAGAGGGGTGATAGCTAGGGTGTTAATTTCTAGTCCTATTCAGGCAAGTAACCAGTGTGAACTGGAAAATGTTATGGTGGTGCCTAGTCCTAGGCTGAATAGAAGAATTGCTAGTACGTATGGGTTCATTGATAGGGGATGGGGTTTAACCACCATTTCCGGGGTATGGGCCCGAAAGCTTATTTAGCTGACTCTATCTTAGAAGGTGGTGTAGAGGAAGCACTAAGAGTTTTGATCTCTTTGGCATAGGTTCGAATCCTTTCTTTCTAAGAACTGAGGGGGATTTAACCCCTGTGGTTCACTCTATCAAAGTGGCCCCTAGGCATTCGGGCACAGTTCTTGGGTTATAGTTGTGGTGGTAGGCTCGCTAGTGCTATTGGTAGGGATGTGTGTCATAGGACGAAGGCTAATGTGACTGGGAGGAAGTTTTTTCAAATTAGGTGTATAAGTCGATCATATCGGAATCGTGGGTATGATGCTCGTACTCACAGGAATACTGCAGCTAATAGGGCGGTCTTTGTTATGATGAAGGTTGTTGATAGTCCTGGGGCGTTTGGTAGGTAAGATGTTCCTAGAAATAGGACTGCTGATAGGGTGTTTATTAGTAGAATGTTGGCGTACTCGGCCAGAAAGAATAGTGCGAATGGCCCTCCTGCATATTCTACATTAAATCCTGATACTAGTTCTGATTCTCCTTCTGTTAGGTCAAATGGTGCTCGGTTGGTTTCTGCTAGGGTTGAGATGTACCATATTGTGGCTAGTGGTCAGGCTGGGATTAGTAATCAGATTTTTTCTTGTGCAGTGCTCAGGGTTTGTAGGGAATAACCCCCGGAGAAGATTATAATAGATAGTACAATTAGTCCCAGGCTTACTTCGTATGAAATTGTTTGGGCTACAGCTCGTAGGGCTCCAACTAATGCGTATTTTGAGTTTGAGGCCCATCCTGACCCCAGGATTGAGTATACTGCTAGGCTTGATAGGGCCAGGATGAATAGCATGCCTAGGTTTAGGTTTGTTATTGCGTGTGGCAGGGGTATTGGTGCCCATAATATTATGGCCAGGGTTAGTGCAAGGATCGGTGTGATTAGGAACAAAATGGGTGATGATGATGATGGGCGGATTGGTTCTTTAATAAATAGTTTAATACCGTCGGCAATTGGTTGAATTGTGCCGTAAGGTCCTACTACGTTTGGGCCTTTTCGGAGTTGTATATATCCTAGTACCTTTCGTTCGACTAGGGTTAGAAAGGCTACTGCTAGTAAAATGAATACGATGTAGATTAGGGGGTTGATCAGGTGATTTATTAGTGTATTAAGCATTAGCTAGGGAGAGGATTTGAACCTCTGTTCAAAGGGCTTAGACCTTTTACAGTAACCAGACTCTGCCACCCTAGCAACTCCTTGTTTTGGAAATTGGTTTATGCTTTCCCATTGTTTAATTTATTTGGGTTCATTAAATTGGGGAGGGACGCGCCTGTAGGGTGGGTCCCTCTTTTTCCGATCCTTTCGTACTAGGAAAAGTAGCATCACAGATAGAAACTGACCTGGATTGCTCCGGTCTGAACTCAGATCACGTAGGACTTTGATCGTTGAACAAACGAACCCTTAATAGCGGCTGCACCATTAGGATGTCCTGATCCAACATCGAGGTCGTAAACCCTCTCGTCGATATGAACTCTGGAAGAGGATTGCGCTGTTATCCCTTGGGTAACTTGGTTCGTTGATCGGCTTGTGGCCGGATCATTTTTGGTCAGATGTTCTGTTACTTAGAGTTGTTTTTCTTGGTTTTGGATACTGTCCAGTCCACTTGGAGGTTATTTTTTTCTCCGTGGTCGCCCCAACCGAAGGTAGAGTTTCATTTTTATTAGGTTTAAGGACTTTATTAAGGTTTGCTTAGCATAATTGATTCTTGTACCTTAAGCTCCAAAGGGTCTTCTCGTCTTGTGTTGTTACACCCGCTTCTGCACGGATAGATCAATTTCACTGACTGGAAAAGGGAGACAGTTAAGCCCTCGTTTAACCATTCATACAGGTCCTTAATTAGAGGACTAGTGATTGCGCTACCTTTGCACGGTTAAAATACCGCGGCCGTTGAACTTGTAGTCACTGGGCAGGCTGGACCTCCTATACAGATATTGCAGGAGGCGATGTTTTTGGTAAACAGGCGAGGCTTGGGTTTGCCGAGTTCCTTCCTTTTCTTTTAGTCTTTCCTTGTTGCACTCCAGTGTGGGGATAACGATTTTGGGTTGTGTGGTCTTCTTGGTTGTTGTGTTATTCATATTACCCTCTTTGTTTGGGTTCGTTAATTGTCAGTGGTTGGTCCGATCTGACTTACACTTATGCTTGGAGAAGGTTAGGTTCTTCTTGTTACTCATTTTAGCATGATCTCTTCCATGGTTGCATGGAGCGGCCTAGTAGATTTGGGGAAGTGAGATTGTTTATTGGTATAATTAACTTTTATTAATTTGAGCTTTGACGCTTTCTGTTTAGGTGGCTGCTTTTAGGCCCACTGGGATGATGTGTCTTTAGTATTATAATCTTTATTCTCCTGTTAAGGTTGTATCCTTTGTTTTAGGGGCTGTACCTCCTTAAACTAACTCTCGCATATTTCTCATTTGTCTTTTTGATGTAGTTTATTGACTTGGGGTGTGCGAGGCTGAACTTATATTCATTTTCTAGGCAACCAGCTATCACCAAGTTCGATAGGTCTGTCACCTCTACCCAGAGCTCTCTCCACTCTTTTGCCACAGAGATGGATTAGCCCTAATTTTATATAGGCTGTCTCGGGGTAGCTCACTTGGTTTCGGGGTCTCAAACTGAAGGTCTCTTTGCTTGGGTGGACTTGCTAAATCATGATGCAAAAGGTACAAGATTTAGTCTTTGGTTTTTGTGGCTTGTATGGGTTATTTCATTTCTCTTTCAACGTTTCCTTACGGTACTTTCTCTATAGCTTTAAAGGTGTGGCCTTTTCTGTCTCCCATACTAAGGTTAAGAATGTTTTAGTTAATTGATTTAGGGTCAAATCTTGTTTATTTATGGTGTGGATTTATTTTGGTGGTTAAGCTAGTTGTTTGGCTCAGAGCGATCCGATTTGCACGGATTTCTTCACGGTGTAAATGGGACGCTGGGCTATTTAGCTACACTCTGGGTTTATCCAAGTGCACCTTCCGGTACACTTACCTTGTTACGACTTGCCTCCCCTTGTCGGTGCTTTTGTGTTAAGTAAGTTGTGTACGCTGTGACGGGAGAGAGTGACGGGCGGTGTGTACGTGCCTCAGGGCCGGGTTCAAAAGGACACTCTATTTCCTTTTTACTACTAAATCCTCCTTCAAGCATTAGTTTCATATTGCGTGTTCGTAATATTCTGTTGTAGAAAATGTAGCCCATTTCTTCCCATTTCGTTCGCTACACCTTGACCTGACGTTTTGGGCAGTGCTCCTTTTGCTTACTTTTATTCCTTCAAAGGGTAAGCTGGCGACGGTGGTATATAGGCTGGGTTGGCCAGAAATGGTGAGGTTTAACGGGGATTATCGGTTCTAGAACAGGCTCCTCTAGGGGGGTCTAAGGCACCGTCAGGTCCTTTGGATTTTAAGCTGATGCTCGTAATACCCTGGCGGACATTGTTGTATATGTATGTCTTTGTTTACGACTGAGCATAGTGGGGTATCTAATCCCAGTTTGTTTCTCAGTTTTCGTGGGGTCGGATAGTTTTGTTAAAGTAACTTTCGTGTTTGGGCTTCGGACTCCTAGAAGCGTATGACAGCCAAGGGGTCATTTAACTTTATTTTTGTTTCTCCTAACCACCCTTTACGCCGTGATGCTATCAACTAGGGCTATTCGTTTAACCGCGGTTGCTGGCACGAATTTTACTGGCCCTCTTAACCTTAACTAAGTCGGGTTTTCACCCATGGCTTAATGTTTATCACTGCTGGGTTCCCTTGGGGGTGTGGCTTAGCTAGGCGTCTTGGGCTAAAAGTGTTTGTTCCTGATACCTGCTCCTTGTCTTCGGGTTGGAGGGTGGGGGCGTACTCACAGGGCTGCGGATACTTGCATGTGTAATTTTGGTTAAGGCTGATAGAAAGGTTGGGACCATGCCTTTGTGCGTGCGGGGTTTTTTAGGACCCATCCTAGCATTTTCAGTGCTATGCTTTGTGTTAAGCTACGCTAGC